AAGCACTTCCCTAAGTTTCCATTTTTGAAAGATACTAGGATAGGCAAAAATACCAACCAATTGAAAGGATAAGTTCAATTGAAAATTTTTGATTCATATAGATGATATTAAAAAAAATAGAGTAACAAGTAACATAAGTAAGAAATCCATTAATCATCTGGGACATTTACGCATCCCTCAATTTTGAATCAACGGATTCATTGGGCAACTCTTGAGTTGACTAAACTAATATACGTATATAACTAATATATGTATATATAGTATATGTATATATAGAATATTTGAAATTCTAAATAAAGTAAGTAAGTAATAATTACGAATTTCTTTTATAACTTCATAAACTTTCTTTTGTTTTGTAATAAAATTTGAAAATTAGGGAGAAAGACGAAATAGGATGGCAGCCAAGAGCATGTCCCAAGTGAGATCGAAGGTGAGCACCATCCGGAGCGGAGGCAGTTCTTTCCAGGAAACACAGACTTTCTTTCAAGAGTTCTAGTCGCGCCTCTCCACTCTAACAAAGTAGTCCATCTGAAAGAAAACGTGGCTTTTCTATACAAATGGTGCCCATTCGGCCAATGTTGAGTGTCAGGCGAAGCTACCCCCGTATCAATGCGACCAGGGAATCGATGGCACGTACCGTTGTCAGTTACCAAGTAAAGAGAAATCCGCAGCAAAGGAAACTACCTATCTGACTTGCTAACCGCTGTGTCAATCATAGGTTATGATCATCTGAAATAAAGTGAGTGGGCACATGAAAGGTATTTCAACAAAGACGGTACACCCTGACAGATGAAGAAAGTGCTTTCAAAGCCCCAGGCCTCATCTCCCACTTGATTGGCTTCACTCTGCTTCTCGCGATTCTATTATTTATATTTACCGCACAGCTATCTGACTAAATTAGTAGAGGAGATGAAATCGTTCGACTGACAAGGAGAGGAAGCTGTAAGTGAGAGAATGCCCTCCGGCATGAGCGGAGTCTTCAAGGCTTTAGATTGATTGACTAGTTGTTAGCTTGATTAACTCCCGTTTGTCTTAACTCCGCTTGATTGATTGCTATAACCGATGTAACCTATAGCTTTTGATTGAGTTGTTATAGCTTGATTGGCTTGTGGAGAGAATGGGTTCCGGGGGAACGCATTCACGTAGTCTTCAAGGGTTACATTGGCTGCTATAACTCCCTTCAACCTATAGCTGTTTAGTTTACCTTGGATATGTAATATCACCTCAGATATCCTATACTATTATATTATATTACTGCTCGTACAACCTTGATGTCATCGAGACTAAGATATGAGACTAGTGAAATAAGACTAGTACTACTCCCTTCTTCCACAGTTGTGTAACTTCCTTGCATTGACAGCTACCATCTCTTCTCTTGACTATCCTCGAGTGCGGTTGTATTCACGTAGTGAAGACTCTTTCCAGATATTATAAGAAAGATATTTCTGGGATTCTAGAATTTCGATTCTGTACTACTAACAACTGACCCTGCGGAACGAACTCACAACTCATTGATTCCATGGCTGTATCCACTAGCATCACTGTGCCCACGTGTTAAGAGATATATCTTTGCAGGAAGATAGTGAACGGTACAACCGAATGCTTTCTATCAGTAATGGGGATATTTACAAGGTCATGAAGAAGTAGAAGTACGAGCCCCCTTTCTACATTAGGTACCTCTCCTCTCCTTTACAGTCGAGTAAGTAAACTCCTATCAGTCGAGTAAGTAAACACCTAACGTCTGAATTTCTTCACCTTTGTTTCACAACCTCCCGATGAGCTCTTTCTGAGATCAAGTCTAAGGCGCTTTAAAGCGCAGTAATAGGAGTCTCGTGTATGAACCTATCGGCGAGTACAAAGAAGGGTTTAGGTTACGAGTGTTATGCCTTATTGGTATCCAATGAGTGAGACTCTTACGTATGAGACTATTATGTATCTAATGAACGTATGTGTCCTCACACTTACTGTTATGTTTCACTGAAAGCCGAGAGGAAGCGAAGTGGGAAATTCGATGAGTTGCTAAGCGGAAAGCGAAGAGATGACTTGTTGCTGCTAAGCGGAATGCCAGTCGAGCTATTTCACCCATGTAATCCTCCGCAACTGCGTTGTCTCAATCCAATCGGTTAGTTAACGCGTAGTTATATAGCTTGACTTGTTTCTTTCATTACCCCTTGAAGTTATTGCCGCTAAGCGCTATAGCTGTTTAGATTGTCGATATTCCATGTGGAAGAGTAAGAAGTGAAAGCAGGTAAACTGCTCGGATCAATGTTCCCTCCCGCTTCGCTCCTCCCTCGTGTTTTTCGTCGTGAACCGGAGCCCCTCTAGTAACCCCTTGCTTTTCCGAAAGAATTGACAAAACCCCGTGTTTTTTCATTACTTATAGACGAGTATCCCGTCTTTTTGCCCGGATCGGCACATGATAATATGACTTGATCGTTAACAGCACTTGTAACCCGGGAAGCCATAAACTCTCTTTAAGCACTTCACTATATAGAAAGCATTCCGCGTTAACGGTACGGCGCTGCAACCAAGTTGTTATAGCTTGACTTGTTGTTAGCTTTATTTCCGAACCGATGTCACTTCACTTCTACTTTCAGTGCCTCTCCTTTCAGTCGAGTTACCCTGTACCTCACCCTCCGGTCGTCTCTAGTTACTGCTTTCTCTTTTCGTTACTTGTAGCCTCTCGGGCCACTTCTCACTATAGGAAGTCAAGGTTACAATCACACAGGGGGAACCCTCCTGAACCCTCTCCTCTGCCGTAACCGAAACACTCTCTTTTCCACCACATCCTGATTCAGAAGCGGAAGCAGAAAAAGTTTACTGAAAAAAAGGCTTTCATCTATGGCCTCCCTAACTCTAGAAAGAAAGAGGGAATCAAAAATGAAACGAGTAATGCCTTGAATTTGAATAACAACGGCTAAAGTTCAAAGCCTACCGCTTTAACCTTGTTCTCTACCCTGAATCGATCAAGTTGGTTAGGTTTCGCTTTCATAACTAATAAGGCGTAAAAGAAGGGAAACTTAGCTTTCCAAGAGTTCCGGAACTAGAGAGATAAGAGATAAGATTTGTTCTCGGAAAGTACTTTTCGTCTATCTGATCCCCATATCGGAAATGGGTCTCGGTTTTAGTGATATCCGTTCAGTCTCCTTATTTAAGGATACTTATTGCTAACTAATCCCATTTACTAGTTATTCGATAGCAGACAGACTTTATTTGCTAGCGGGTAAACCATTCCAAAAAGAACCCTAACAAACGAAAGAAAAAGACAACCATTTAATACCCTTCTTATCTTTCTTATCTTGATCTGGGAAGACACGGCACATCAGAGAGTCTTATGATGTGTTCAGTGCCATGAGATTCCTGTAGTGGAGAAGATGGTCAGTTGGACCCGTTGTAGACGTTGATTTTTGGAATCACGAACTTCGCAGGCGAGACAGATATTTATATGGAATTAACAGAGGAAGTAAGTAAACTACCTCTCCTCTCTTTACAGTCGAGTTGCTTCACTCCTTACAGTCGAGTTACCATGTTCCTCAATCTATTGGAAATTCATAAGTTATGGAGTACAACATGTGGTTTAAACCCTTCAAACATAAGACACTCAAGGTTTTCCCGTGTAAACTACGCCTTCGGAAAGCAAGAAAGTAGAATGCCACAGCGTAATGCCTTACCGCCCTCGCTTGGAGTTCGATCCGCCTATGAACTCTTCTTCATACGCTTACTATCTTAACTCTCTTACCGGAATGGCAAACCCTAGAAAAGAGTTCACATCGCTTCGTCCCCGATGGAGATGCCAGTGCCTATTCAAGGCTTTTGGAGAGAAAAGAGATATTCGGCTTAGAAGAAAGAATCTTTATCCTATCCCTTCTACCTTACTATAAGCAAGCAATTCATCCATGCAGCCGTCCATCCCAGATTTAACCGGACTTTCTGAACAGCAGGTAGAAAGCCGGCAGGAGTTTACACGGTAGAAAAAGGTCTTATATTAACCCTCAGAGAACTGAAACTCCCTTTAGGGAGCTACTTTCTTCTCGTTCGATCCGTGTAGTCTAGGGCAGTAGATTCGGTATCTAAATGAATTCGCCACGCTTCCTTCATTGCTTTATTCATGTCTGGACTTCCGGAATTTCCCTACGCACAATAGTGCTGAGTCTTATACTGCTTTACTCCGTTAATTAGATAGACCTCCTTCCCCTACTCCTGATGGTTATTTCGGATTCTGTGCCTGGGTGGTATCTTATAACTAAAGATTCAACCTCCTCGGGCTGTCGGATCAATGTTACCGCATTCCTCCGACTCGGAATAACGGGAGGAAACTTCCTTCGAGGCCCGAGTGACTTCTTTCGGCTGAAAAGACTGAAGCTAGAGGTTGTTTACTTACTCGAATGAAATGAGAGGTAAATCCTAGTTGTTCTCGACCGGAGGGTAGCTTCACAGCTGACAGAGGCAGTTCCCATTGCACCCATTGCTGGAGCGAGTTCGCGATGGCGGTGATAAAGTCTATCTATTAGTGGAGCGCTCGAAGGCTTAATTCTTTGAATTCCCTCCTCTGGTTTGAATATGAATTGAATTGACTCTGCTTCGGTCACTAGCTACGTGGGTCCACTCCTCTCGTCACTAGTCACTATGCCCCAAGGTTAGCAAGCCGGTCAGCTGCGAGGTCTGCTAGCCTTTCCGTCCCTGCACCTAAAACTTTGTTGGGTAAAAGCCCTAAGCTCGAAGTCAAGGCTTCTGTGCAGCTCGATCTTTCTTGACTTGAAAAAGAAATAAGTTTCTTGCCATACAATGAATTATAGTATTTACTCTATAGCGAGGTTTTCTATTATCCATGGAGTATTCCGCCTAAACCTATCTTCCCGAATGTAAAATAACGGCATTTAACCCACTTGTTGTACGTAATATATGGAATCATCCATAGGGCTTTGTTTAAAGGGTTTAGAAAGACTTCAGAGCTCATTCCTACTAAACTTATAGAATTCCAGAACGGGAAAGAAGATTGATCATCTACAGCCGGCCTTACAGTTTAAGTGAAGGATCAGTGCCCTTTCTATTACTTACTTTTATTATTACTATTTAGAATGTCGAGTACCGTCCGGGAAGGAAGCCTTCAATCTAACTGGGTGAATAGGCAGGTAAACGATTTGCGTGGGATAAGAGAAAACCGCGGCTTAGTTGGAAAGGTAGGCTGTCAAAATCCGCCTCCACCTACCCCGGGTTAATAGAAAAGAGGAGACAATAAAGAGATCAGTCGGAACTTGTACTAAGAAGCGTAGCAAACTAATCTCGATTAAAAAAAGGAAACTTCCGTCCGCGGTAGAAGTTTTCCGGGACAGGAGGTAACTGCTCTTAGGGAACCAAAAAGTCAGAACTTTCCCCGCTCTATGTTCTCAGCCAATAACTATCAGACTGGGCCTATTAGCCCTGAACTCTTAGAAAAATGTCTAAGTGAAAAAAAACTTTCTTTAGCTTAAAGTCTCTCTTTTCCTCGTTAGCCGGTCAAAGATTCCGTTGGAAAGGTAGATGAGATTTCTGTTCCCCCGAGTTCTTTCTTTGACCAAGGCATTCTTTCAAGTAACAAGGAAAGAAGCTTACTATTCTGCTTTTCGCAGTGATTCTATATCTTATGTGGGCGGATCATCTGCTTACAGTCGAGTAAGTAAACTACCTTAGCGCAATGACTTTCCAAAGATGGAATTCTGACCGCTAGGAGAGGAGAGGTAACGGTTGAACGCTAAGCTGCTTCTCAACTCTTATCTTCTTTTTAAGGCGGACAGAAATCAGCATGTTATGCACCCGCATACATTAAAGTGAAAAGTGGTGAGCAATGAAACAATGCATTGAATTTGAGAATCGTTCCTTTAGGTGTTCTCCTGTATAGTGAGTCTAGTGCTTCGGGGGAAAAAAGGATCGTGGCGTATGTGTGTTGACAGCCGCGCCATCAACAAGATCATGGTTTTCCGATCCCTCGTTTAGATGACTCGCTGGATCAATTTAGTGGTGCTAGAGTTTTTAGCAAGCTGGATTTGCAGAGCGGGTACCGCCGGATTCGAATTAGAGAATACGAAGTAGGCAGTGAAGAGGGAGTGGGGAAGCCGGCCTTCAAAACCCGCCTATATGAGTGTCTGGTCTACAGTGGTTCGTCAGAGCGTGCAAGTACCCGAGGGGAAAGCAAGTGCCATTCCGTCGGTTGGGTCAGTGGAATTGGGTGCCCGGTCAGCAGCAGCAGCTCGCCAGAGCGGTTGCGCGGTTCTCCCCCCAGAGAGGACAGATCCATATTCTTAATCGGAGGCATCTGCCAAAGCATCCCCTCGTTATTCTAGAGCAGGAGAGAGGGCAGGTATGGTAGTTGGTTTGGCGGAAGAGAAAGCACGCGAAGCAGCTACCTAAGGAGAAGATGAAACCCCAGGCTCAAGAGAGGTAGGTGCCATAGAAGCCCTTGTCTTCTTTGGCGATCTAGACGAAGCGACAAGGGCTTCTGGCTTTACTTCGGGATGGACAAAAAACGAAAACAGATATTCAAAAAAGAAAGTAGCCGAAATGACGATCGGGAGAATGCATCGCCTTACAGAAAACTCTTTTCTGGCACAAAGTTCTCCTTCGCCCGATTCTACATCGGAAGAAGCCCCACTATACTAGATTTAAGCAATTCGGGTGTGGATCCATCAATGGCTAGACGCACTTCACTTTCTATCGGACGTCCGGTCGGTGGCAGGAATTACTGAAAAGGCCTCCTTGCTCTCACCTGACGAGCTAGCTTCGCCTGAGGCTCTTGTGGCTGCTGCTACTAAACTTGGTGCTCTTGCTTCGGTCGATCGAAGAGGTGTCAGTGACCAGAGAAGGTCCCTCTTTCTTTAGAGAATGACCGTGGTCGTGAAGCTTCCTTTCCATTGCGACAGGATTGAATCAGCGCTTGAAAGCCTCCTTTTCTTCGTTAAATCGCGAGTTGGAAAGCTTTTTTGGGGGATTTCCTATAGCCTAACTGGAAGCGCCCACTGGCTTAAGATCTTGTGGGCTTAGCACGCCCCTGTGACGATAGATCTTCAAGCATTGGACAAATACAAATAAATGGATGGATCGTCCCCTTTACTTGATGCGGGAGGGCTTTCGTACTAAACCTGTGGCTGAATGGTTAAAGCATTCCTTGTTCTGACCGCAGCACCATATCTTTACCCTTTTCTCGAATTGGTCCATTTCGAGGAGAAGAACTTAGATAGTATGCTATGCGCAGACTGACTTGCTGCTTGCTTTCTTTGAGGAATTGATGAGTGAAGGGCGATGCCAGTCGATTGATACTCTGATTCCTACATACCAGACTTTGATCAATCATACATGATAGGAGAGAAATCGTCTGATTAAGAAAGAAGGGTTCCGCCTCTCGCTAATACAATACGGGGATAACCCTGACATGACCCCTGACTCAATTCCCGTCTTCTCTAGTGGGAATTCTGATCCCGAATAACTAAATAGCGTCAGTGAGGATGCCCATGCCCAGTAGCTTCTCTTTCAGCTTCTTAACCGCGTGGGGAAAGCTTAGCTTCTCCGCTTCAATTGAGCAGCTGAACTCGTTGCCGAAGCCCTTCTTCGCGCACAGCAAGACCTGATTTGAGTGCTTCTTGCCAATTGAGTTGCGATCCGCTCTTGGCCTATTATATTAGGTTCGGAACTCGGATCCATATGGGAGAGTGGCGGATAGCTGCTTTCACGAGGTCAGACAGAATCTAATTTTCAACCGAAACGTCATAAAGTCTTTCTTTAACTGGGATATCTAAGACATGGGGCTAATCCCCACTTTCCCTCTCTTTTTCCCTTCTTTCTCGAGGAGAGAGTGGCCTTCAGCTCATCTCACGATGCCCTCAGCTATTCTCTTCCGCTCGGAGTGGCGTTAGCTGATGGAACCAAATCAATGCTTTCCCCGCTCGTTGGCCAGTGATAGTACAGAGTAGGCTTCTTTCTTTTCGTAATCGGATATGAAGCTGCCTTCTTTCAGAACCTTAGCTTGTGATATCGGCGATTGAAGGAGTTTCATGCTTGCTGATAGCCTGACTTTCCTATTTCCTGGGACTTTCTCCTCTTCTCTAGCTTTCTGAAGCTAAAGACATTGCCCTTGCCATTGCCCGAATCGAATGTTATCCGCTTTCTTGGCTGAAACTGAACAGGCTGGGGGGGAACTTAGATGATAGAGTATGCCTGCAAAGCCCAGTGTCGATAGAGCTGGTTGATCTTAGTATAGAGTATGACCTGCATGCCTAACAAACTTTTGAAGCTACTCTACTGATATGATAGTAGAGCGGCATTCCATCTCCTCTCCTGATTCTGCTTTCCCCTTTCACCGGGCTTCAAAGGAAGAGTATGACCTGGTATGACCTGCTGGCCTCAAAGCCTATCCCGATCCGCTCTTGTTCATTCAGAGTGGGACCTACTGAACCTCGTCAACTCGTTCAAGCGGCTTTCAGCTCCTGGCCCTATCGGTCAACCGGCTTTATAGCGGCTTGATTTTTAGGAAAGCCCTTTCCCTAAGACATGTGATGCCATGAAACTATCTTCACGTCTATAAGGAAAGGCTTTGATCTCTCTCTTTCCATCTTGACTTTGATCCCTTCCCCCCGAGGGGGGTAGGGGGGAAAGAAGACATGCAGCTAGGAACGGATCTTAGTAATGGCTTGCTTTCTTCTGCTTGATGTAATCTCGGGTCGGTTTCGGGTTCATCAGGAGAGAAAGAAGGTTTCGTTTACCACTTGACAGAGTGCCGAGATCACTCATCTCGGGACTCTGAATCTTTTAATTTACTCGACTGTGGCTTTTATGCCGGACTCCCCATTCCCTTAATGAAGAGAGGGACTCTTCTATTCATCTCTAATGTTCTGGCTAATACCCTCTCTTAGTCATAGGGGGACTTCTTCTCGCTCATCAAGAAATCTCCTATAGTTGGAAGTGGCAGGTGTATCTCCAACTCTTCCTTTTCCCGCTAGCGCTACTGTTGCTTTTGTGCAAGCTGTCTTTCTTTCCCCTGTCCTGGGACTGTCTAATAGAGACAGAGAAGGTGAAAACTCCTCTTCTCCCGCTCTGGCCCTCTTCCCCCTCGGAAATGAAGCCTTAGGTGTCAATCAGTCCCTGGCTGCTGGTTGATGGAATATGTGTGTCCGGTTCATACGAGAACCTAAGGAATTAATGAAGCACTTGAAAGTCCAAAGGATGACATAGTGGGTATCTCACGACACGAGCTGACGACAGCCATGCAGCACCGCAAATTCGAACATCGCTCTAATCCCGGCTACTAACGCTTTGAATGGAGTTCTTGGGATAATCCAAGCAGCAGCTCCACGAGTCCGCTCGGAACCAGCCAACAGAGAACTTCCCCAGGCTCTCAACTGGTCTAGCCGACCGGTTCGCTGCAAGACGCTCAGACCACCAACAACTAAAATCCCATGGGGCAAGAAGAAGGGATGTCCCATGCCACGTTTCGTGAACAGCTATGCCCGAGAATGAATTGGAATTAAGCAGTCTACTCGAACCATGGTTCTTTCTGCCGTCTCACTTCGAGCAATAGTTTCCTCAGTCCACCCGCCTTCTTCGTGGGGCACTTAAGTTAACTGCGAAAGCCGTAGCGCGCTAGCGCGCGTACTCCTCTTAGCTCGACTGGCTCACTGGAAAATCGGCTCAAAATTCCCCATCGACAGTCCATTGACCCGGGTGGGAGGTCAAAGGCTAGAGTACGTCTTTGACTATCAGGGGTTGCACCTACTAAGGTGACCGATAGCGAAGTAGTACCGTGAGGGAAGGGTGAAAAGAACCCCCATCGGGGAGTGAAATAGAACATGAAACCGTAAGCTCCCAAGCAGTGGGAGGAGCCCTGGGCTCTGACCGCGTGCCTGTTGAAGAATGAGCCGGCGACTCATAGGCAGTGGCTTGGTTAAGGGAACCCACCGGAGCCGTAGCGAAAGCGAGTCTTCATAGGGCACAGGAAATGAAGTCATCCAGGTTCGGAGCGAGAAGCATGCATTCAGGCTGTGAGGGAAAGTGGTTCTCTTAGCTTTAATTCAGTCAGCTTGGCTTGAATAAAGCTTTGGTTTCAGGAAAGTAGGGAGTCAGAGCTTTCCGGCAGTCAGCTTTGTGGATATTACTATCTAGATTGGATTTGATTCCGTTTTTAGTCGGTTCACTGGAGAGGAAAAAAGACATGTAAAGAATAGTGAGAATAGCCGTAATTCAACTAGGCCTTGAATCAGTGGGAGACAATGAGTCATCTGTTTACGGCGAATCTGCTCTTAGAATAGGTTGGAACTCTTTAAACATGATACGCTTATTCAGAAAGTACGCATTTCTGGCTCTAAGTCCGCTGGGTTGGATCGAACTAGTTGGTTTGGCAGGAAGCTAATTGCATAAAAGAAGCATTCCACTTTGGGAAAGAGAATAGAAGGAGTCAGTCTTATTATAGGATCCCTCTGTCTTGCATTGGGTTCACTGGAGCTTATATAAAGCGATACGCAGAAGAGAGGAGAGAGAATCCGTCTGTCTTTATAGTGCGGATGGACTTACTTTTCTCGCATCAAAGCTTTCCGGTTCTATTCCTTTATGATATGAAGAAAGGCTTGTTATCGACGAATAAGCTCTTTCTACTGTGCCCTAAAAGCTCATCCTAAGGAAAGTAGTTTTCACTCGGGACTTCTATTCTATGCTAGCATAGCATGCTTCTACTTCTATTCTTGATGTTGCAAATTCCGGATCTGGAATCGTTTTGATTCCTTTATTCTAAGATGCCAGTCGGGAAAGAGTTCGCTTAAGACTGATAAAGGGGAGGGCAGATGTTTACTACGACTGATTGAAGAAACTAACTACTGCATTTGTGATTCAATTAGCTCCTTCAGTCCTTGTCAACTTTCTCAAATGTATGAGTGGAATCCATTAGATTCTTCGATTTGTTGGGACAAGGATAAACTGACTCCCTCATTCCTTATAACTAAGCCAATCTCGAAATGCTATACCATATGCTTAGCCGCTGCACTCGTCAAAAGAACAGCTAGAACAGTCGTACCAACTAAGAATGCCATTCCATGAGGATATTTGTACTCAGGAAGCCCCAGTAAAACTGAACGACTTTCGACGGGTGCTTCTATTATTTCCTTCACACTACCCAATCCGAACTCATGAGTGCCTGTAGCAGCATTGAGGGATCCCCTAAATCCTCCGACATCGATACCAGAGGGGATTCTATATTGGATTACTAATAAGCTCCGGAACTGGTATTTGATTAAGCTCGGGAAGGGAAGCCAAAAAAATTCCACACCCGATACACAAAAACGGTAAGAGTAATTGAAGAATATCAGACAAAGGTAGACCGCTATGGCTAGACGAAGATGCAAAACTAGGAGATAACTGCAAATCACGACACTTAACTAAACCCCGCGCCGCGGAGCTCGTTCCCTGAAAATATGACCTAAACCCCCTTTTCGGGAGACCGAAGAAAATAGGGCCTTGACTGCCCTTGGGAGGCTGAAATAATACCATAAAGGCTATTGGTCCCCATCAAACCCTTGACGATTTTAATGGGTTTGCTCCCATTCCCGCGGATGAGTAGATTTTTCATCAAGTGCTGTTCGAGCTCCATTTCTTTTTCAAACAAGGATTTCCCTTTAGTCACGCTTGGCAACCTCGGCAAAGTCTCGCTGGTCCAACTACTTTTTCTGGGTACGGCCACATTGGTTGGCGGCATAGTCTTCCGTAAGCTAGACGGGTTCCATGGTTGTTGCTCTGGCTTTGTTTCACTCCCATGTCTAGTTGGAAATCCGGTCTGTCTAAGCCAGTACCAAGCCGGTTGAAAACGTTCCAAGCGAACCAAAAGAGCGAAAGGAGTCAACGGTCTCAGTCCTCTCAGTCCGGTCAATCAATCAATCTCTCATAAACCCCTAAGCTGAATCTATATGGGGCCTTGTGTTAGGCCTAGCTTGTGTAGGCTATCTTTCACCTATGGCCATACTTGAAACTCTTGTCATTAGGCCCAAAATTCCTTGTAACGCTCTAAGAGGGTAGTGAGGCTTAGATTCCATAGAGTTCAACCTGCATTGGGCTTTAGTTAAGCTACATCCATTTTAGAATAGGATCTTTTATGTAGCCCAACTCATAGAGAGTTCTGTCACTTGGTCTGAACCTATTTCTTCTATTCCTATGATTGTTCAGTGATGGGTTTTCTCCTTTTAGGATTAGGTTTCTATCCCGTGTTGTGCTAAGTTCATTTCTAGGTCTTACCTTTTGTACTCTGTGGACGTTCAGATTGCATACCATGCAAGTCATTCATTATCCACACATGTCATACATCTTTCATATAGGATGATCTTAGAAAGCACCTAAGTGTTGGACATTTGCATGATACAGGTAAACTATAGCCTAGAAAGAAGCAGGCAAATCGCTCTAGGTTAAAATAGAACCTACCTCGGAAAACTACTTTAGAAAACGATTACTGCAGATCGACATCGGAGGTGGCCCAAACCTAGGCTGTGACGCTTCCTGTTGAGTACACAATTAAGACTTTCAGTTCGTTTACACAGTACGAGAAAGACAATTAGAAAGAATGGGACTAAGTCTTGAGCAACTTTTTTAGATTCTATTCTTTAATATAGCATCAACATGACAATAACATTACAAAGCGATATAGGCATTTATCCCATCCATCAACCGAGAAAGACACCTACGTTACACTAACAGGAGCGCGCTTCTTTATTCAAAACAAAAATACATTATGAAATGAACCCACATATAAAAGTGGGCTGGTCTGCTCATTATTTGTGTTCGTACATTTATTCATTATTGCAATACAAATAACACCTCCACTATACTAGTGATGGAGGGGATTCGCGCCGGATGGAACAAGGCGTTTTGAACCATATACTACTGTTGCTGGAATGAAACGCAGCCTTGGAACATAATTATGCTGCTTGCTGGGCCCTGATGGTGGAACTGGCATTTTTTGGGGGAAGAAAGCGGCCCCCTTTTGCGGCAGAGTGGGCAGCATCGCTTTCCCTCGTGTAGCTATGATGCCATTCAGATCCATAAGAACAAGAAGAATAAAAAGTATTTCGCGGATTCTTGCCATCACTGGAAAACAAATTGAGCTGTAGGCATCAAGGTAAGGGACCGAGATTATATACTGCTGCAGAAGCGGAATCGAAGGGGTTAATTGAAAGGTAAGGATAGCGTGATTGGCCGATTGGTTGGAAGGTAAGGATAGCATGATTGGCCGATTGGTTGGAAGGTAAGGATAGCATGATTGACTGGTTGCGGGTCCTTTGGATCATGGGCCACAGCTACTTGGGTAGAGACCGCTGAACATCATTTGGACAGGCCGAGGCTATATGGGCTTAGGCCTTTTGATGGCTGTCATTTTCTGGGCTATTTGGAAGGGTTAACTAATTATGTATATAAGCAGCCAAACAAGATCGGATGGAATCTAGCCTGACAAGCGGGCAATGGTTGCAAGCTACCTCGATCTATTCTATGGTGAGTAAAGCGCGTCTTGCGAGTCAAGAGAGAGATCGGATCAAGATGCCGTGGGCCCACAAAACCACAAAACCTTCGCGCGCACCGACGCGCCTAGGGAAGCAACCTATTCGACGTCCGAACCGATTTCTCAACTTGATGAGCGATCCGCGCTTGGAAGCAAAGTGGCTATAGTTTGCTGTACTTCGCGCGCAAGAAGAGCGATCGAAAAACAGGAGGGCCCAGTGAGCCCACTGCAATGGCACCGAAATGGGGTCTGTGGGACGAGAACCCTACACCAGCTGAGATCCTTTCGTGCGCACGGCATACCGAAAGCCATTAGCAACTTTGTGACCCTGTACGTCAGATAGGGACAGAGCTCGAAACTCCCCAGCGAATGAGGTAAAGACAGAATGAACAGTTGGTCGGGCAACGATTCCGGTTGAAGCAGATCCAATCCAACCTATGCTATCGCCGGGCATTCTTCTTTGTGGTATCCATCATTAGTCTCTAAGGCGCGTCCGTTCTTCTAAACTCTTTCCATTTTCAGGAAACAGGAACCTATCGATCCTATCCTCCTCGATGGAACCGAACTCGGAGCTTGCTGGCTACAGAGGGGCCCATCCGAAAAGGCCTCCGGAACTAATTTCCACCGTATACAATCGAGCAAGTCCACTGGGTTCCCCTTTCTACCTATGAACTCACTTCTGACTGGACAAGTGCGGGAGTAGCAAAGGGGGGGGATTAGACGACAAGCTTTCTGAAAGGGGCAAGGCCTGCTGTGGTATACTGCACCGGGTTTGGGGCTCCTTAACGAACCGAAACCCCACCAGATCCCAATCAGAGAGGACAGCATGATTTCAAAAAGTATGTGCTTCATTTTATGGTATTCAAAATGGGAAACAAAAGAAGGAGACTCCTGCTGGCAATTATATCCTACTCTATTGCCCGGAAAGATGAATTGATCGATTCATCGGGTCGGGACTGACGGGGCTCGAACCCGCAGCTTCCGCCTTGACAGGGCGGTGCTCTGACCAATTGAACTACAATCCCCAGGTCTCCATTTTTATTTTTTCTTTTTTATCACATTCGAACCATTTTGTTTCGCCGTGTTGTAACAGAGACACGAATGATATACTATAAATATATTATTATATAAATAATAAATAAATTTATATAATATAATAATAATTATCATAAAAAATCGAAATAAGAATATATTATATATTAATATATTTATAAATGCAAATGCAGTAAACTCATAGTGGGCTAATTCATGAATTGAATCAAATGGACCCTTTTATTTTAACTAAGCGGTAGAGTCACGTAAGCGGTAGAGTCACGCTCTTTAAACGCCCTAAGAAATAGGCGTAAGTCATCGGTTCCAATCAGATCCGGAAAAAAAGTAAGTGCGTGGTGAATCATGACTATGACTATATAAGCTATTCTGATATTAAGATTCGATATAGATGAAATCGTGAAAGCGGACCTTTGATTTCCTTGGACCACGCAATAATTCGCCGCCCGATTGAATCTTCTTGTTCCTGGATGCTCCATAGAAATCCATCGCTATTCCTTTCTTCCACCGAGAAAGGTTCATTCCGAATCACCTCTCTCTTTTTTTAATTTTTTTTTTCGTTATGGTAATGCAATGCAAAAGAGGTCTCGGAAATCGGGTTGTTTCTGATGATGAAAAGCGCTTTTTTTATGTTATGTGAAATTGATGAAAACCCGATATTTAATATTTAAAGGTCGCTAAACGACTGTCGGTATCAGATGGTAAGATACCTATGGTCGGTATATCTTTGAAAGCTCAGACGGAGAGAATTAACGGACTCTTCGGGGGCTACTTAAGGCACTTTAGTGCAAACCAGAAGGACTGGAGCTGTTGGATGTTGCTCAGTGCTGCTATAACTTACAAAAAGCTCTGCGTCGAACTTCAGCCCCTTCGAGTTTTCCACGGAGCAACCGCCTCTGACGCCCCACACCATTGCGGCAGGAGGGGGCTTGCCCATCAGCCTACTTTGCCAAGAGGTGGCAGGAGCGCAACGATCTAGCCCAAACCTACTTAGATGAAGCAGCAAGGGGCGCCCCTTCTTGGAGATAACTCGAAAAGCTAAACCTAGCCCAACCTACTTAAACAACCTAATGGCTTGCCCCGGTCTGAAGGAAGAAGAAAGTAGACCTTGTAGAGAAGTGAATAGGAGGGGTAGCCTATAGACTCAAGCGATCAGCTCGGTGAAAACTCACCCCGTATTCCATGTGAGTCAGTTGACTTCGATTAGACCAGACCGCCCCATAGAGGACCCACGAGTGCACCACCGGATGTTTTATATAAACTTACTTAAGAATAAGTTGAGTATATCATAGCTGACCGCACCATGGGCTAGCCCATACACCCACTGCCCGAGCGTAATACTACTAAGTTAAGTCAAGTAGAAGGGCCAACCTGAGGGCGAGGCGGAACGGGCTGAAACTTACGATTCGAAGACCAAGTCAGAGACTATTGGATGTCTCGCAGAGCGACTCTCAACGAGGACGTTGAGACTTTTCGAAAAAAAAACCCTTTTTTGGCTTAATCCGTCTTTACTAAAGATCAAGGAGTACACATGTACTCCGGCTAATAAGGGAAAGGTTTTTTTTAATCACTCTGACAACCTTAGCGCAAGCGCTAAGTAAGCAAGCTACCTTATGTAATAAAACCCCAGGAAAATAACGTCAAGTAGAAACGAACAAGGTCTTACGGCACGATCACTATATCTTTTCTTTATCTCTTTCTATAGAGGATGATACATGGCGTGGTATACCTGATCATTTGGTCAACAAGACGTACGTAAGTCGACATAGCTCCATGTATATGTTCTTTGGCCGTACGTAAAAAGAATGAAATGAAATAATGGTGAGCCTAGTAGGGCGACGAACACGGCTCCAGGGTTTCTATACAAAGCACAAAGCCCTTCTCTTCTTCACTCAAAGAGGCAATGCACTCTTTGAATGGTACTTGTTTCTTTCTAAAGAATGAATCTTTTGGTTAGAAGTTATACGGACTTTATAAAAGGAAATGCCACGCTCCGCGTGTCACGAGGTGTCACGAGATATGGGGCGTTCTAATTGAAGGGTCATACTTCTCGTCTCGACCCTATTACGGTAAGGCCAATGCACCAGCCAGCCGGTGTGGTGGCGAACACGCTGTACTGTAAGCTAAGCTGTTCGCCTTGTAGACGGAGGAGATATAGAAAGTGTGCCGTGCGTGATTAATAAGATTATATAGTAACACCAGTATATTATTATATTTCACTTAGCCTGCCTTTCCCATGACTTTCCGGACCCCTCGAAAGTCTCTCTGCATTTTGGGAGCAGAGCATGCAAAATAGAGCAATGGATCTTAGATCAATTCCATTTTGAACGGCACGACTCTTTCTATTTTTGCGCTGGCATTTGAGTTGTCCCCCCCTCCTCTTTCAATCGACACACTCCACGCGGATAGCTCCCGTGGCCCCGGCTTATGCCTCTATCAGGCGGCGAAAGCCCCTACCTTCCCCTACCATGCTTCCCCAAGAACCCTTTTTTCAGGATTCGGCAGGCCTGTAAAAAAGAATTGGGATACTTCCCCCCAAAAACCAAGGGAGGCGGCAGCCCCCACCTCCACAGCCGCCGCATGGAGGAGCGGCTCCTTAATCCGCACTACAACCAATCCTCCAGATCGATATATGATGCTAAACCGAGACCGAGATAGAGAGAGAGGGCTGCCCGTTGGCTTTTCGAGACAAATCATAGGAATGGTGCTAATTCCCATGTTCCTTTTTGTCTCGTTTGGTTTCGAGGGCCTCCCCCTCCCCGTCCATTACTCGTTTTTGGAAAGCCGTCATCCTGGCTTTTTGTTTCTGTATGCCGCCTCACCTTTCTACAAAAATGATTCGAAAATTTCCTCGGGTCTCTATAAAACAGAATGAAAAGCCCGGGTAGAAGCACAAACAAAAGGAGAGAGGAAAAGTAGAAAGGGGGGAAGAAGTCTAGTGCTAGTTCTTAC